CCTAGTCCTCTGTTTCTCGTAATTCTGGCAAGTTAGGCACAATATGACCAAGTATCTCTGACATTATCATGTCTAACTCTTGGGGCGTTAGTGGGCTATTATTTACTACCCCCACCAATATCGTGTCTTCATTAAAAGTATCGGCCCCTGGGGCTATGGCTCCACTTAATGCATCGAATGAAATAGTTGATAGCACTCCCCATGAACCCATACTTTTTAAAACGAACAGCCATCTGCAAGAACCCCCAGATAAATATAAACCCGATTGATCCCGAGTTAACCCAATCAGACAAAAACCCTAATAATGAACGATTCCTCTTCAGGACTTCAAACAACTTGATATAATTTTCATACTTTAGAAGCAATCAGCAATTAATCAAAAGACCCCTTCAAAAAGTATCCGAGTCAATCAATTGATTGTAACTTATAAAAATAAGAGAACCACTAATTTTTCGATCCTTTCGTACTAGAAAATAGTTATATCAATGTTTCTTCAAATTGTAGATAGAAACCAAGCTGTGTTACCACGCTTTTAACTCAAATCATGTACGGCTTTAATGGACGAACAGACCAACCCTTGGGAGCGACTGCACCCCAGGATGCCGCAATTCAACATCGAGGTCGCAAACATCGTCGTCGATGAAAACTCTCTAACGTTATTGCGCTGTTATCCCCAGGGTAACTTTTATTTGTTTATCGTTAACTATTTCACCCTAAATTAACGGGTCACTTAAACCCACCTATCATCATCAATTATCTTCCTCAAAGATAAGTGTCTGCTCAGGATTCCCCCTTGGCAGTCAGACATAACTAAATATGTATCTTAAGCCCGCCTTCGTTACTTTTTTAAAGGCGGTCGCCCCAACCAAACTGTCCCACTTATCAAATCCCAAAGACATAAGTTTTTGAGTTGCCTTTCTTAAAATAAAAGAGTGAGCTTTTCTAACCCCAATTAACCTCTCGGGTTAACACCACATTTAAAACTATTTATTGTAAGAAATAATTTAAGCTACATAAGTTTCCAGTAAAGTTCCATGGGGACTTCTTGTCTAACAATTTGGATGTAGCATCTTCACTACAAATTCAATTTCACTGGAAATTTCCTTAAGACAGTGAGACCCTCGTGACACCATTCATACCGGCCAACAATTAATTGACTATTGATTACGCTACATTATCACGGTCAGTGTTACCGCGGCCATTAAATTGTCTTTATAAAGTTGGCTCTACCAACCCTTTTAGATACAACCATTGGGCAGGTCTCACCCTTCATACTTCTACCTTCATATTAGCAAAGAGCTATGTTTTTGGTAAACAGTCGAGGCCTTGTGTTTAAACCCTCTTATGAGAGCTAAAATCTGGCCGAGTTCCTTAAAAAAACTTTCCCCCTCACTATCTCCCACTTGTGTTAGTTTGCGACAGTAATCTTTTGTTATAATTATTTCCTGGCACTTTATGCGTTTATTATTATCACCCATCGATAACCTCCTTAGAGGCTGTTTTACCCAAAGTCTTCAGGCTAATCTAAAGATAGCCCTTAGGCTTGGAAACCAGGGGAGATGAAGCAATACTTTTTTTACTCATGTTCACATTATCTCTTCTGATTCTTGGGTTCTCACCACCACCCAACAGTCTGTTCTACTACCAAGCAAACTACTTACTGCCCTCAGAATTTCAGTTCAATTTTTAGCCATCATAATTTTTGGGGAAAAAGAGTTCTTGAATGAACTACTACGCATTCTTTCAAAGATGGCTGGCTCCAAGCCTACCTCTTCATTGTCTAAATCCCATACTCCTTTTACACTTAATCATTGAATCCCTAACTTTAACTTCTGATTTGGGCTCCCCCCCTTTGACAAAGGACCTATTTACCCCTTGTCTGTCTGTCCACTTCGAATTTCACCTTCAAAGTCTATCCCTCTTAAAGCGATAAAACTTTACCCTAAAATTTTAATAAGGTATCTAATGAAAAAATACAACAATTCCAACAACTATTCTATCTTTTCATTAACACAACACCCTATGTGAACGCACTACTTCAATAGTTTTCGCAGAAAACCAGCTATCTCCAAGTCCGATTGGGCTTTCCCCCCTAACCACAGGTCATCCGAGGTTTTTGCTACAACCACCGGTTCGTTCTTTAAAACAGCCCATGGTTAGATCACTTGGTTTCGGGAAATTTGACTAAAGAGCCTTCTCGACTTCTCTTCACCTACATTTTTATCCTCAAGAAAGTTTACTTAAATTTGCCAAACGATATCTCATAAACCCATTATACAAAAGGTACACTGTTTTACAGCTGCTTTAAAAGACAGATTTCCAGATCTTTTCAAGTCTCTTTCAACTTTCCTTCACAGTACTCGCGCTTTCAGTATGGGACTAACATTTAGTCTTAGATATGTGAACTCCTTTCTTCCACTATTTACTCACTCTCTGGGACTCCTCCGCTTTCGCTCCCTGCTACTTACGGAATCTCGTTTGATTTCTCTGTGCTACTCTGATACTAAGATGTTTCATTTTTCAGTTCTCTTCATTGCGTCTCCGCATTGAAACACGAGTTTAAAGCTTCTTCTTCGCTCTTTCGAATTTTCCGTCCAATTTAGCCCATCTTAGTTTTCCCTCTCTCTCCCTTTCCTTTTACCCAAAGTTGTAGAGGCGGGAGTCGAACCCGCTTCTTCGGGGCATGAGCCCGATGACTTGCCACTCGTCCTCTCTACAAATCCCTGAAAGACCAAAACAACCCCAAAAACCCTAACAATTATAAAAACAATACCCCATTTAAAGCATATCGAATAAACCCAACATCTTGTCATCAAACGATAACCTGCTTTATGCTAATCCACTGTGCGGATAAATTCACAGTCAATTAGCATAAAACACTCCATCAAATTTAAAAGCCCAATGCTCACTATTTATTTTCACTATTCCCCCATACAAAAGGTAATTCCTCATAAGTATGAACCAAAGGAGGAGAAACATGAACCCATTCTAAAGAGGCCCAACTTTCCCCCTTGTCTTCCGCTCAATCAACAAATTGCTCCTCTCAAACATAAATATCATAAATAATATATATGAAAAAAACGACTCCTATTATTGAAATAGTAGAACCTAAAGAACTAACCAAATTCCAACCAGCAAAACAATCTGCAAAGTCAGAATATCGTCTTGGAAAGCCTGTCAACCCCAAAAAATGTTGAGGGAAAAAAGTCAAATTAACACCTATAAACATTAATCAAAAATGGGCCTTGCCATATAGTTCATTATAACAATACCCCGTTATTTTCCCAACTCAATAATAAAACCCACCGAAAATAGCAAAAACCGCCCCCATAGAAAGAACATAATGAAAATGGGCTACAACATAATATGTGTCGTGTAAAACAACATCCAAAGAACTATTTGCTAATACAACCCCGGTTAAACCACCTAACGTAAATAAAAAAACAAACCCCATTGCCCAAAGCATAGGGGTGTCTAATCTCAAAGTTCCCCCAAAAATAGTGGCTAGCCAACTAAACACTTTTATTCCAGTTGGCACAGCAATAATCATAGTTGCCGCAGTAAAATATGCTCTTGTGTCCACATCCATCCCACTAATATATTAAGGAAACCACTATAGAGGTCACCTCACGCCGGAACTATTCCGAGCTTGGACTGTACCTTAATCCCAACTTCTTCTTTCGTTTTAAAAATTTTCATTTACTTTTCATCACTTCAAAAAAGCTATTTTCTTTTTAGTTCATAAAGAATGTTTCTTAAAAAAATTTATAACTCTAACCAAAACCCCCCTCTGATTTCCCTCTCAAAGATAAAGGTTATCTTTTTTATTAAACCGATAGCCCCCACCCAATTCCCCTTCAAGTTGCCCCAAGACGAATCAATTTTTAAGACTTTGTGCCACTACAAAAAATAAAATTACTTCTTTTTGAGCCCCCTTCTTTCCACTATGTTTAAAATTAATAATAAAAAGACCCTCACCATCAACTAATCCCACGAGTCAACTTTCAAAAAGACCAACAGAAAAACTCCCCTGAGAATAACCCGAAGTAAGAGCCAGTAAAAACCAAAAACCAGATAAATGCTTTTTATCTATAAGATAAAACCTTTCTAGTAAATCCGACTTTAAAAAACCCACATGTCCATTTTCAAATCGACGTTTTATATAATAAAGAAGCTGAGCTTCCCCCGTACTACGCCAGATTGAAAATATTACACCAAAACCCCTTACACCATAAAACTTTTTTTTTATAATAAAACTCCAACCAACCGTCTCAACAAACCCAATCCACCAAAAAAAATCTTGCAAAATTAAAAACTGTTTATTAAGTCCAAATCTCCCGCATGCAGTCTCTAAGGATCCTAAAACCCCTTTTTCTCAGAAAAAAAAAGATCCACCAAAAAAGGTCTTAGTTTCCCGCTGATTAACCCTGGGTAAACCCAATTTTTGCTGCCTTAATTTATAAGTCTGAGGACTTATCAAAAGATAAGACTTTTGTCTTATCGGCCAAACATTTATTTTCAAAAGATTTTGCCAGCATATAGCAGGACAAGGCTCAAAAATATTACTATTTTCAATGGCTAAAAACAACCGTAAACATATGGTGGGCCCACACAATAAAACCTAATATTCCAATTGAAAGCATTGCATAAACCATTCCTAAGTATCCAAAAATCTGCTTTTTAGCGACAAAGGTTGGAATTATTTGAGAAATCATCCCAAAGCCAGGTAGTATTAAAATATAAACTTCTGGATGCCCAAAAAACCAAAACAAATGCTGAAATAAAATCGGGTCTCCTCCTCCTGCGGGATCAAAAAAAGTCGTATTAAAATTTCTATCCGTTAAAAGCATGGTTATAGCCCCCGCTAATACTGGCAAAGATAATAATAATAAAAAAGCAGTAATCAAGATAGACCACACAAATAATGGCATTTTGTTCAATGTCATCCCGGGAGCCCGCATATTTAATATAGTTGTTATAAAATTCATTGCGCCCAAAATCGAAGACGCCCCAGCTAAATGGAGGCTAAAAATAGCCATGTCCACCGCCCCCCCAGAGTGAACTTGGATGCTCGATAGAGGAGGATAAACCGTTCATCCGGTACCAGCTCCTTGTTCAACAAAAGCGGAACCTAATAATAATACTAAAGCAGGAGGCAACAACCAAAAACTAATATTATTAAGCCGCGGAAAAGCCATATCAGGTGCACCAATATATAATGGAACCAACCAATTTCCAAACCCCCCTATCATCACTGGCATAACCAAAAAAAAAATCATAACAAAAGCGTGTGCCGTAACAATTACATTATAAAGATGATCGTCTCCTAACATAGCCCCCGGAGCCGAGAGCTCTAATCGTATTAACATACTGAAGGCTGTGCCGAGCATACCTGCCCCAATCCCAAATACTAAATATAACGTACCAATGTCTTTATGGTTAGTAGAAAAACCCCAGCGAATTACATATAAACTTTTCATCTTTTTATCTATTTTTCTCGTGAACAAACATATGGCCTTTTTAACCAATCGAGTTTATCAAAAGTCTAAGGACCATTTATAAACACCATGAAATCAAAATGGCTTCCCCAACCCCAAATGCTAAAAATAACGTATTAATATCTATATCTTTTTAACACGGGTCATAAATTATCTATCATCAGTAATCATAATGGAGGTGGTCAAGGCAACCCACATCATAAAAAGTATTTCCTAACTCCATTTTTTTCTTATAAAATTTACATCTCGCCAAATAAAAACAACTTCTTTAGTTAGCTCCGAACAACCCCTTAAAATAGCCCTGCTTTTTATCACCGACTTTCTTATTAACCGATTCGTTTTAATCGTGGGTAAAACAAAAAACACCAATAGAAAAAACAATAAAAATAAAACAAGTAAAGTTCATCGATATTGAGTTAAATACATGGTAGTGTCTAATTGTGGCATTTTTACTAAAATATAACCAAAGCCAATTAAGTCAGGGAGTGCGGGACTTGCACCCACATTTTTAGCTTTGAAGGCTAACGGTCTACTTTAACCTAACCCCCTCGATTAATTTTCTTATCAGAAGACAATTCTCAAAAAAAAGACTAAACAACCCCCCAAATAAATATAGCAACGCCAATTAATATTACTAAAGCATAATTAAAAACTAGACCCGATTGTAAATTACTAAGATCCCGAGTTAACCCAATCAAAAAATTAGATATCCCTTTAGGGCCCACTAACTCAAGTGTACCTTTATCGATAGTTCGATATGAAATTTGGTGGCCCCCCTTCCACGCCCTCTTCGCTAAAAAATAGTTAAGAACATAGTTAAACTGCCAAGCAGAGTATAAAAAAGTATAACTTATTCGACCTATAAAAGAAGGCACCCTAAAGAAATACACCGAATAAAAATAAAGAACAATAACTAATACCGCCCCCCCTAAACTAAGGACAACCGGCAATAACTTAATAAAAACAGGAATAATTGGGGGAAGTGTTATTTGAAAAGACCAAATCACTTCTTTGCCCAAGTAGCCCACGAAAAGGCTCCCTAAAGCTAATAATATTAAAGGCAAAATTAAATTCCAAGAACCCTCATGAACATGTTTAAAAATCGCTTTTTTAGAATTGGTATTAGATAAAAAAGTTAAATAAACCAATCGAATCGAATAAAGGGTGGTAAGTAAAGCCGAAAAACCCCCCAATCAATAAGCAAAAGTTAAATAATATTGTTCAAAGGCCAATTCTAAAATTAAATCTTTAGAATAAAACCCTGTTAAATAAGGAAACCCCATTAAAGATAAAGAACCAATAACAACCAAAATATAAGTAAGAGGAATTAACTTAATCAACCCCCCCATCTTCCTCATATCCTGTTCGTCAGATAAAGCATGGATAACAGACCCCGCACTTAAGAACAATAAAGCTTTAAAAAAAGCATGGTTCATTAAATGAAATAAGCTTATGGAGTAATGAGAAATCCCACAGGCCACCACCATATACCCCAATTGACTACAAGTCGAGTAAGCAATAACTTTTTTTAGATCATTTTGAACTACCCCAATAGTAGCGGCCAAAAGCACCGTTAGAGACCCAACAATTGTTACGACCATTAAAGCAAATGGAGCTTGTTCAAAAAAAGGAGAAGATCTAATTAATAAAAAGACACCCGCCGTCACCATGGTAGCCGCATGGATTAAGGCGGACACCGGAGTTGGTATTAAAATTTTTCGACACACGATTATTCACATAACAGACAGGACTTTCTCTTCTACTTTACAACTTATTTACTACCCTAAAGAATTCGTCTGAAGACCAATCTTTAGATAAAAAAGATTTTGCCCCTTTGCTTATTCTCACTCCAACCCACCTTTAATCCACTCATATATTAAACCCAAGGTTAAAACCCCCAAAAACCCCACCATAATTCAAAAACCAAAAGGAGAAATTTGATTAAAAAGGACACACCAGGGGAAAAGAAAAGATATTTCTAAGTCAAAAATTAAAAACAGAATACCGACTAAAAAAAATCGAACTGAAAAGGGACGTCCTGGAATTCCAAAAGGTTCAAACCCACATTCATAAGCCGAAACTTTCTCTCGATCCGGTTGTTTTACCCCTAAAAAATAAGAAGCACCAGAAAAAAGCACAGAAAGAACTATACTAAAAACCAATAAAAAGAAAAGGCCATAAAACTCTTGATACACTGTAATTACTATTTTTTAACCCCGAAGTGAACTAAAAGATTTTAAAATTATTGTTCCTCTTATTCGATAATACGCAACCATAATAGCTAAACCAATTGCCGACTCCGCCGCCGCGATTGTTAAACCCATAATCGTAAAAATCTGTTCTATTAAAAGATCTATTTCAATAGAATTAATTAAAAACAAAAAAAAAGCCGCTAATAAAATTAATTCTATAGAGATTATCATTATAATAAAATGCCCTCTATTAAGAACCACTCCCCAACCCCCCAATAATAATAATATAACGATAACAATTATATACTTATAGTACACTATTTTATTTATCCAATAGTTAAAGAGAAGGCACCACTAATCCTTAGATAAAGACAATATTCAATTAATATATCGATCTAACGAAACCGCTTCAATTACAATCGGCATGAAAGAATGATTCGCCCCACAAATCTCTGAACATTGACCGTAAAACGTCCCTGGTCTTTTGATAAAAATTCCAGCTTGATTTAACCGACCCGGAACCGCATCTGTTTTTATGCCCAATGCAGGGACAGCAAATGAGTGTAAAACATCCGCACCAGTCACTAAGATTCTCACATGTGTATTAATTGGAACCACTAATCTATTATCAACTTCTAATAACCTAAAATCACCACTATTTAAATCCGATGTCGGAACCATATAAGAATCAAATTCTAACGTTTCTTCTTGATAGTCTGAATATTCATAAGACCAATACCATTGATGTCCAATTGCTTTAATTGTTAAAGCAGGACCGACAACCTCATCCATCAAATACAATAATTTTAAAGAAGGAGAGGCGATAAAAACCAATATTACAGCCGGGATAATAGTCCAAACTATTTCTAATAAAGTTCCATCAACCAAATTTCTATCATAATATTTACCATTTAAAGCCTCAACAAGCAATCACAACACTACTATCACAATAACAATCAATAAAAACATAATCTGATCATGAAAAAAAATTATTTCCTCCATCACCGGATCAGCCGCCTCTTGCAAACCCAAGTGTCAAGGCTCCGGAATATCCTTCTTTCCACATACACTTACGATATAAAAAAAACTATTTAACATTTGCTCTTAATTTTTTGTAATAGCCCACTAGAAAAACTATGAACCTCATCAATAAACACAAAGATATAAAAATAACCACACCACATCCACAAAATGCCAATACCAACTCGACGCCTCAAACCCAACGTGTTGACGACTAGTAAATTGATTTGATTTTAATCTAATCAAACAAACGGCTAAAAAGGTAGTCCCAATTATAACATGAAAACCATGAAACCCAGTCGCCATAAAAAAAGTAGACCCATAAACCGAGTCCGAGATAGCAAAAGGAGCCTCATAATACTCAATTGCTTGTAACCCTGTAAATAAAACACCAAGAAAAACAGTTAAAGACAAACCCAAAATTGCCTCTTCTCTCTTTCCACTAATTATAGCATGATGCGCCCAAGTGACAGTAGCACCAGAACTTAATAAAACAGCAGTATTTAACAAAGGAACTGAAAAAGCGTTTAAAGGATTGACCCCTTGAGGAGGTCAAACCACACCCAACTCAACAGCTGGTGCCAGACTACTATGAAAAAAAGCTCAAAAAAAAGAAAAAAAGAAAAGAACTTCCGAGGCTATAAATAAAAGCATTCCATATTTTATCCCCTGTTTAACCACCAAAGAATGATGCCCCTGAAAAGTCGATTCTCTAATAACATCTTGTCATCAAACGAACATAATTATTACAATTACCAAGGCTCCCAAATACATAATTTGACTCAAACCATAATGAAAATAGATAACACTTCCCACAGTAATAAAAAAAGCCCCCCCAGCCCCCAAACAGGGCCAAGGAGAGGGCTCAACTAAATGATAGGGGTGACATAAAACAGTTCGCATCATCAAACAATAACCTGCCCTATGCTAATTTACAGTCAATCAGCATAAAACACTCCATCAAATTCAAAACCGAATCACGGAGACCAAACATCGATCTTTAAAATTTCACCGAAGAGAAAAAGGTTATCTTTCCCCTCCCTCCCAAGGGCCAGTTCCCTCACCCTCACTATGTTACGACTTACTCTACCTCGGAGATATTTGAAACCCTTTTAAGGGGCAACCAAACTACCTTTCTAAGCAAAGGCGACGGGCAATTTGTACTAACACTGAGTAAATTTCATTGAAACGCTCTACTTTTCAATTACTATTAAATCCAACTTTCCGTTATCTTCCAGGCACCTTCCGAACTCTTATTTTAGGGTTTCACATTCAAAGTTTCCCATTGTATAAAAAAATGTAGCGCATCTAATCCCCAAACATTAGGACAATAAGACCTGACTTCATCCAATAGACAAACCACTGGGTTAAATTTGTTTTATGTTTAACACACAAATTGACGACGGCCATGCAATACCTGTCAATAAGGGATTCAAGTTTGGGTAAGGTCTCTCGCGGACTATCGAATTAAACGACACGCTCCTCTAATTAAAACAGTGAACAGCCAAGTTTTTTGAATTTTAATCTTGCGATCGTACTACTCAAGCGGAAAATTTTTACTTTTTAGGATTGCTTCACATCTTCTTCATTATTTACAGTACAGACTACCAGGATACCTAATCCTGTTTGCTCCCTATACTCTCGTGTTTTAGCCACCACATTATAACCTTAGAGATAAATAGTCTTCACGTCTAAAGTTCTTTTTTCTATTAACACATTCCACCGTTACAGAAAAATTCCATTTACCTTCTTAAATAAGACGGCCTATCACACCCTTTACGCTTTTGCCTATAAGACTAACCCTTAAGTTTCACCGCGTCTGCTGGCACTTAATTTGACGGATTAGGTAAAGGTGCCCTCTCTGTGTCCTACCTTCGTATATTGCACAAAATTCTTTACTGCTGCCTCGGGGGCCAACGCCCCATTTGAGCTTTCCCCTTGTCTCAGTGAAAATGTGGCTCCAAACTAAAGCTCCGCATCATAAGCAAGGTGGTCCTTTACACCCCCTTCTACCTAATACGACTCCGGCCCAGCCAAACTTGGCCTCCGGGTTTCCTCACCTGTTCGCACACTATCGACTAATCTTTAGATACTAGCATGTATTTAGGAGGTCACTTATCTTTTATCTTCCCCAAAACCAAAGGACTTTCGAATCTCAAAAAACCACTCCAAAAATTAGTTTTTAGATTAATAAGTAAATTAAGCCCCCCCTGGGCTAAAAATTACTCCATTCTTTATAGGGTCTATGAGTATAAAAGGAAATATTCCAAAAAGGAAAATGGCTATAACTAAAGGGGAAATAGCCAATAGCTCACTCCTGTTTAAATCTCTAATAAAAAGGAGATAGTTAGAGGCTGCCCCAAAACTAATTCGATTATATAAATAAAGAGAATACGCCGCGGACCAAACCATGCCTGAAGTGGCCAATATCCCAAGCCCAAAATTATATTCAACAGCAGCTAACAGCGAAAAAAACTCTCCAACAAAATTACAACTTAAAGGGATCCCCATGTTGGTTAATGATAAAATCATCATTATACAAACAAAAATTGGCATTGTAAGGGAAATTCCACGATAATATTTAATAAGACGAGTGTGGTGACGTTCATATAAATAAGTAATAGCAATAAAAAGGGCCGAGCTAACAAAACCGTGCGCCAACATCATAAAAACTGCCGCCACCAGCCCCTCAATTGTATGGGTAAATAAACCTAACGGGACCAGCCCCATGTGTGCCACTGAAGAATAAGCAATAAGCCGCTTAAAATCCACTTGCCGACAGGTCAGTAAGCCCCCATAAATAACAGCTATAACACCCAACATAACAATTAGGGGGGCAAAATACTCAGAGGCTGCAGGTAAAAGCGGCCAAGAAAATCTTAAAAACCCATAGCCTCCTAACTTTAGTAATATCCCCGCCAATATTACCGAGCCAGAAACGGGGGCCTCCACATGGGCTTGGGGTAATCAAATATGAAATGGTATTTGAGGAATTTTAACCGCTAAACTAAGAAAAAAACCAGCCAGCACTCATTTTTGAGTAGTAACAGGCAATTTTATATTTAATAATACCTGATAATCAGTTGTTCCTGTAACACTATATAATTGAAAGATGCCCAAAAGCATAAACACCGATCCCGCAAAAGTATAAAAAAAAAAATAATAAGAAGCACGTACCTTTTCTTCTCTGGAACCTCAAACACCAATCAAAAGGAACATTGGGATCAATATGCCCTCAAATAAAATATAGAATAAAAGTAAGTCAAGCACTAAAAACACTCCCACTAATAAAGCCTCTAAGAACAATAAACACAATAAAAATTCTTTAAATAAGTGTTTAATTGACTTTCAACTAATTAAAATACAAATTGGTATCAACAGCGCAGTTAAAACAAAAAAAAACAAAGAAGCTCCATCTAAAACAAAAAACCCCGGACCCCATTGAAAATTTAAGGTCGGAGAAATGATCCATTCTATTCGGTTTATAATTTGAAATTGTCCCTCTAAATCAAAAGCCCCCCACAAAACCAAAACGCTAATTAAAATCGCTAAAGATCACTCTAACGCAATTCTTTTTAATTTGACACTATCCTCTCTCGAAACCTTCATCACATTAATTATCCCCATAAAAAGCAAAAAAAAAACTAGACCTAGCCCATTTTTTAAACCAAACATTATACACTCTTTATTCACCCCTACCATAGCAACAGTAGCCAGGCGCTAATAAGTGTCAACGGACACCTGATAATATTTTCTATAAGGACCTAACCCCCTTACAAAATCAGATGGAAACTCTCCAACATAACAGTCAAAAGCCTCTACCCATTCCGCCCTAATATTTTCCTGCGCAGTCACCAAAGAGGAAGCCACATATGATAAAGTCGCATAGATTAAAACTGAGGTACCGTCTGATCAAGTAAACCACAACCAGCACATTGTTTCTATCTATTTTCAAAAATCTTTTTATGAAATTTTTCATAAAATAAATTATAAACCAGACCTTCTTCCCTCACAGTAAACCTTAACTCACTAAAATCCAACTCCTCAACACACTCTAAACCATAACACTTAGACTTTGGATTTTAACACTTTTTCAACTAATGTAATACAATCGTATCCGCCAGATAAATAGTAGCTAATAGACAAAAAACATAGGCCTGAATCACTGCGACAGCTACTTCAAGTAGTGTTATAAAAACCATTATTAATAAGGGCAAAACCCCCGCAAGCCCACTTGCAATTAACATATTAAACCCAAACCCAGCTAAAATAGCAAATAATAGATGTCCAGCCGATAAATTAGCTGCCAAACGGACCCCTAATGAAATAGCCCTTGAGATAAAACTTACTGTTTCTATTAATACCAAAAGAGGAGCTAAACCCAAAGGAGCGCCACTTGGCATAAAAACACTAAAAAAATCTCACTTAAACCTCCAAAAACCAGCTAGAGTTACACCTATGATTATTGAAAAAGATAAACCCAATGTAACTACAATATGAACGGTTGGAGTAAACACATAAGGAAATAAGCCCAACACATTCAAAAATACTATAAAAAAAAGAGAGAAACAATAAAAGGAAAATACTTTAACCCCTCAGATCCTAAGATTATCTTTCACGACACCATGAAGATGATCATAAACTAACTCAATAATAGATTGCCACCTTTTCGGGATTAATTGAACCCCCTTAAATAATAATAAAACCACAACCACTACTAAGAGCATCATAATTGATGAATTAGTCAAGGCGATCAGAGCCACTATTTTAAATTGATCAAAATAAGCACCGTTCATTAATATTTTAAAACAACCCCCAAACAAAGCCAGGTTACCGACTAGTTTGAAAAAAAATATCTTGTCTTTTGACCATGGGCCCTACTTCTGACCCAACTTCTTGAGTTAATACTATTGCCCCTATCATGGCCACTAAAAGTATAAGACTAGCTAAAATAAATAAATAATAACAAGCTATATACAAAATTCGTCCGAGCGCCTCCATGTTTTGATACTTCATTAAAAACCAGGGAGCAGCCAAATCTCAAGCTTTTCTTATTTCAGCCCCAAAAAAAGCTCGATGCGTATAAGGGCCACCTATTATTAATCAACTAGAAGCAACTTCTGAAAAAAAAAATGTTCCAATAACTAACCCAATAGGAACGTAATTTGTCATGTCTGCCTCCCCACCCAATCGAAAAGCGGGGGGAAAATCTGTTAAATTTAATAGCATAATTACAAACAAAAATAAAATAGCAATCGCCCCCACATAGATTATTAAAAACATTAAAGCAACAAAAGCTATCCCCAATCAAAGAAAAAAAACCGCAGAGCCGGTAAAAACAACAATTAACCAAAAAATCGAATGAATGGGATTGAGCGCTGATATTACCATAATTCCAGAACCAACAACTCCAAATGCTAATATATAAAAGGCCGCCCCAATCAAATTTAATTTTTTAAAATAATCCTCCCACAGCCCAATGAGCCAATTGCAACCATAAATTAGGAGAGAACATTGTAAACCCAATAACATACAAACCAGCACCAATTAACAAAGCCTTTCTTAAATTTATTCAGTTTTCTTTTCTAAGCATCTTTGAGCTAATCAAAAGAGAAAAACTAGCTTGGAAATAAATAATTTTGACTATTCTAACATAATAAACACCAGCCACAACAGAACACATTACGGCCAAAAGAAAGACTAAATAATATTGATTTACCACTCCAGACAATAAAACCAACCACTTACCCAAAAACCCCACTAAAGGAGGAATCCCAGCGATTGAAAGAAAAGTCAAAGCCAAAGTTAAAGCTAAAACAGGTAATCTCCTGGAAAGCCCACTAAACTCTACAATCAAACTTTTTACAGTGCCTAAAGCTAATATTATGGCAAAAACACAAATGGACATTATTACATATAAAACCATATATGTTAAACTAGCTTGAATACTCTCAAATGACCCAACCTCTATTCCCCAAAGCACAAATCCCATATGCCCCACCCCACTGTAGGCTAACAGCCGTTTAACTTTAGTTTGGTTTAAAGCACCAAGAGCCCCCACAACCAGCGAAAAAAGAGCTCCAACTAATAAAATATTAACCGCCGACCCTATTGAAACCAGAATTGAAAAATAACCAACTTTAGGGACTATAGCCAATAAAGCCGTCGTCGTTGTCGGTGCTCCATCATAAACATCCGGCGCCCACATATGAAAGGGAGCAACAGATAACTTAAATAAAAGAGCTACCACGATTAACAAACTACCGATAGGAACTCGAATTTCAGAAAAATCAAACCCTGGATTCAATGCTAAGTTTATATATGGAATATGGGTCCCTCCCGTAAACCCACACAATAAAGCACACCCAAATAAAAATAAACCAGATGAAAGTGCACCTAATACAAAATATTTCAAACCAGCTTTGGCACTTTGCCCAGACCCACCCTTTTGAGCGGCCAAAATAAAAAGGGAAAGAGTGGATAATTCAATGGCCAAATAAACAGAAAGTCAATTACTAGAAGAGACTAAACAAAGACTCCCTAATGCCACCATTAAGTTTAAAATGGGTAAATGCGCATTCGTTTGAAGAAAAGTTCCATAAACTCGCGCCCCAAAGAACCTTGGAAAAATTAGCTTCTCCGTGTCCACCATCAATAAAACAGTGATAGAACCTATGATAATAATTAATTTAGTAGTTTCAGTTCAACCATTTTCAATCAACAACCCCCCCACAGAAAATCCAGAAAAAAAATTCGACAAAAAATCAAATAAAAAAGAAAGGCCTCCTCCTCACTCACTTATAATTAATAATATTAAAATCGATAATTTTAAAACAAAATTATTAATACTTATAATCACCAAACCCAATATCAAAACACCTAATACAAAAAGCTCACTATATCAAAACATCTAATACCAAAAACTCATTACTTATCCACCCTATTAATAAATCAAACAAACTAAACCCTTCTTTACACCCCTATGCCGATGTTATTTTAAGCACCACCGAAGAGGTTGTAAAGCTTATATCTATCGGCATTTCATGTATTGTTATAGTGGCCATCTCAATCGCGTCTTTGGCAACCGACACAACAAAAGCCGTGTCGAGGGGCACTTCATTTGTTGTTTCTAAAGATCGAATAACCGGGAGCTCTCCTAAAAGGGTATTCCTTTCGCCGTTTATTAATTTCTTCTACTAGCCCTTCTGTTCCTTCAATGGGGGGAGAAGAAGTTGGCTCTCCCCCCATTTCTTGCGGCGCCGCCTACCGATGCTCTGTTCCCGGCCCTCGCGTCCACCACCACTAACAGAAATACCATCCCATGTAACCGGTGCAGCTTCCTAAAAAGAAACCAAAAAGTTAATAAAAATTATGAATGCGCGATGGTCCATTCAAAAAGGATTTTGTTTTCTAATTCCCCCAACAGAGGAACTAAAATAAGGAAATAAAAAAAATATAGCAGCGAAAGAATTTGCCCCACGGTAATAAAGGGCTCTTCAACCACAAGGGACCCGACCCAGGTCAAAAGAATAAAATCGACTATTAATAATCAAAAGGCCACTCGCCCCAGGGGGCGGAAAGGCAGCCCTCTTAATCAACTTCGATGGAGTAATGGGAAAATAAATAAAACTAATATACTAAAAAACATAGCCACAACCCCCCCAAGTTTATTTGGTATTGAACGCAAGATTGCATAGGCAAATAAAAAATATCACTCAGGTTGAATGTGCACTGGGGTCACCAATGAATTGGCTTGAATAAAATTTTCTGGGTCGCCCAATAGATTAGGCGCTAAATACACAATAATACTCAATAACATAAGCGTAATTACTATTCCATATCAATCCTTGGATGTATAATAAACATGAAAAACGACATCATCCACAGGAGACTTAGACCCCACAGGACTATTTGACCCCTCTACATGTAAATATACTAAATGAACCCCAACTAAAACTGCTAAAATAAAGGGGAAGAGAAAATGAAGACTAAAGAATCTAGTGAGCGTAGCCCCAGAAACACTAAACCCCCCTCAAACTCATTGCACAACATCTGTCCCCACATAAGGAAGAGCGGACAATAGATTTGTAATAACTGTTGCCCCCCAAAAAGACATTTGACCTCAAGGTAACACATAGCCCATAAAAGCCGTCGCCATCGTCAAAAGAAATATTACGATCCCAACTCGCCAAACCGGGGCGTTCGAATAACCCCCATAATACAAACTTCTCCCAATATGAAGATAGAGACACAAAAAAAACAAAGAAGCCCCATTGGCATGAAAATATCTTAATAAAAACCCATAGTTCACATCACGCATAATATGTCCCACGGATGCAAAAGCCAAACCGACCTCTGCACAATAATGCATGGACAAAAAACACCCCGTCACGATTTGCATAACTAAACATAATCCTAACAAAGAACCAAAATTTCACAAATAACTTATATTAGAAGGAGACGGTAAATCCACCAGGACACCATTCATCGGGGATAAAAGCGGATTCTCTTTGCGCAGTGGCATAGAAAAACACCCCAGAATTAAACTCCTAACGAGAGAGAAACACCGACTAGACAAAATTATCTAAAAAACCAGTTAAATATCTCAAACAACAAATTACAAAATGTCTTAGATCGGAGGCGGGCCATTAAATCCAAAAAGAACACTAGCCACAAAAGTTACCACCCCCAAACTTAGAGGTAAATACGCCTTTCATAATAAAGCCATAAGCTGATCGTATCGAATTCGAGGAAAGGAAGCCCTTACTCAAATAAAAAGTAAAATAATAAAAACAGCTTTTAGACCAAACCACTCGGCCCCACCTTTTAAATATTTTACCGGAGAAAGTCACCCTCCCAAAAAAAAGATAGTTGTTAAACAACTCATCAATATAATATGAGCATATTCGGCAAGAAAAAACAGAGCAAAAGACATCGAAGCATACTCCACGTTATATCCCGATACTAGCTCAGACTCTCCTTCTGTTAAATCAAAGGGGGCTCGATTAGTCTCCGCCAAAGCTGAAGCAAAAAACATTATTGTAACAGGAAATAACGGAAAAAAAAACCAAACACCACTATTTTGCGCTAAAACAATTTCAGTGACACTCAAAGAGCCAACACACAACAAAACCGAAATGATGATCAACCCAATCGAAACTTCATAACTAATCATTTGAGCCGCTGCCCGAATCGCCCCCAAAAAAGCATATTTCGAATTACTCGCCCACCCGGACATTAATATCGCATAGACACTTATCGAAGAAACAGCCAAGATATACAAAACCCCTATTTTTAAATCACTTATTAAAACCCCTCTCTCATAAGGCACAACCCCTCAAACAATTAAAGCCAAAGTAAAGGAGAGTACCGGCGCCACTATATAAACAAACAAATTAGTTTGATGCGGAATCACCATCTCTTTGGTAAATAGTTTTAGGCCATCTGCAAAAGGCTGGCCCAACCCAGCAACCCCCACTACATTTGGCCCTTTTCTAGCCTGCATATACCCTAAAACCTTTCGTTCGGCTAAAGTTAAATAAGCTACTGTGATAAGCAATGGGACTACGACCATTAATATTTTTAAAAGTAAATGAACTATTACCACGAACATTTAAGTCTGAAGACTAATCCAAAGATAAAAAAATCACACAATCAAAGTTTACTTTAATTTATAAAATAGAATCACAAAAAGTCTCGGAGGTTCCAATAATCAAGGCATTCTAAGTCTGAAGACTAATCTTTAAATAATTTTGATCAATTTTAAACTCTTAAACTTAATAAACCAATTTATTAAATTTAATTACTAACCTCCTATTTTGTTACCTGCGGATAAACTTCCTCTTTTTAAGTCAACTCTTATTAAATAAAAAGAAACTTTCAACTATTCAAAGCCCTCCCAGCATACAGTGACTCAATAGTTCTAATTAATTACTTAGACAAAATGGCCCAACATTTACCCTCCATAGCATCCGGCAACCAAGTGTGCAACCCCAACTGTGCAGACTTTCCAACCGCCCCCACAAACAACAGCAAACAAATTAAAGTAATGTCGCTAGATGGGGCAGAAACAACAACCATATTAAAAACCGAAGAAAACTCTAAAGACCCAAAACGATCCAAAATACCAAACATAGCTAAGATCAATCCCATATCTCCCACTCGATTGACTAACATGGCTTTTATGGCCGCTTTGTTTGCTTCAACTCTAGTTAATCAAAAATTTATTAAAAGATAAGAACATAAACCAACCCCCTCCCAACCGATAAACAATTGTAGGTAATTATCGCTGCTAACCAATACAACCATCAAAAATGTAAAAAAGGATAAATAAGACATAAATCGAGGAATATGAGGATCCCCTAGCATATATGCCGTAGAAAAAATATGAACTAAAGTAGAGATTGTTGTAATAACAAGTAACATGATCGCAACCAAACTATCAAATTGTAAGCCAAAATAAACAACCAATAGATCAGAATCTAACCACCTTCATAATTTTATATGTGTCGTAGAAAAACTTAAAACTATTTCATAAAACACTAAAACAGACCAAGATAAACTTATAATCAAACAGCTTGAAGTTAAAATTCCAGCACCTTTTTCTCCTAATTTTCTTCCTCCGACACCGGCTGCAAGGGCGCCCACCACTAAAAGAAACAAGATACAAGTATACAC